GCTACCGTAGTTTACTTAAACCGTAACCCTGAAGAGGTTAAAATGAGCCCTAGAAAGCTCCGGAGGCACAAAGGCTTGGTCCTGACTTTACTATCAGCTCTAACCAAACTTACACATGCAAGTATCCGCGCCCCAGTGAGGATGCCCTACAGTTCCCCGCCCGGGAACAAGGAACTGGTATCAGGCACATATTATTATAGCCCACGACGCCTTGCTTAGCCACACCCCCAAGGGAATCCAGCAGTGATAGACATTAAGCTATGAGTGAAAACTTGACTTAGTCAAGGTTAAGAGGGCCGGTAAAACTCGTGCCAGCCACCGCGGTTATACGAGAGACCCAAGTTGATAGACTACGGCGTAAAGAGTGGTTAAGATATATTTTAAACTAAAGCCGAACGCCCTCAAAGCTGTTATACGCCTTCGAGGGTAAGAAGCCCAATCACGAAAGTGGCTTTAACACTTCCGAACCCACGAAAGCTATGACACAAACTGGGATTAGATACCCCACTATGCCTAGCCTTAAACCTTGATAGTACTGCACACCTACTATCCGCCTGGGAACTACGAGCACCAGCTTAAAACCCAAAGGACTTGGCGGTGCTTTAGATCCACCTAGAGGAGCCTGTTCTAGAACCGATAACCCCCGTTCAACCTCACCCTTCCTTGTTTAACCCGCCTATATACCGCCGTCGTCAGCTTACCCTGTGAAGGACCCATAGTAAGCAAAATTGGCACAACCCAAAACGTCAGGTCGAGGTGTAGCGTATGGTAGGGGAAGAAATGGGCTACATTCACTAGTACAGTGAATACGAATGATGGTACTGAAAACGTATATCTAAAGGAGGATTTAGCAGTAAGCAGAAAATAGAGTGTTCCGCTGAAATTGGCTCTGAAGCGCGCACACACCGCCCGTCACTCTCCCTAAATTATAAAAATCTCATATAACTAAGACCCTAAAGTCACAGAGGGGAGGCAAGTCGTAACATGGTAAGTGTACCGGAAGGTGCACTTGGTAAAACCAGGGTATAGCTAAAATAGTAAAGCATCTCCCTTACACCGAGAAGTCATTCGTGCGAATCGAATTACCCTGAAGCCAACTAGCTAGCCCCATCATTACCGAGACCGAAAACAACCATCTATATTAATAACCCCAAATTCACGAATGCCCCCACTTAACAAACCATTTTACCCCTCTAGTATGGGCGACAGAAAGAGACTTAGGGAGCTATAGAGTAAGTACCGTAAGGGAACGCTGAAAGAGTAGTGAAACAGCTCAGTAAAGCTTAGAAAAGCAGAGATTCAGGCTCGTACCTTTTGCATCATGATTTAGCAAGAACTATCCAAGCAAAGAGCCCTTTAGTTTGACTTCCCGAAACTGGGTGAGCTACTCCAAGACAGCCTATTAATAGGGCAAACCCGTCCCTGTGGCAAAAGGGTGGGAAGAGCTTCGAGTAGGGGTGACAGACCTATCGAACCCAGTTATAGCTGGTTGCCTGAGAAATGGATAGAAGTTCAGCCTCTTAGCTTCTCATTTCAACTCCGCCTGGCCCGTCCCGACACCTAGAGAAACTAAGAGAGTTAGCCAAAGGGGGAACAGCTCCTTTGGAATAAGATACAACTTTACCAGGAGGGTAAAGATCATAATAAGCCAAGGCAAAATGTTCTAGTGGGCCTAAAAGCAGCCACCTAATAGAAAGCGTTAAAGCTCAGACATACTACCCTACCCTATTATCCCGATAATTAAATCTTAACCCCCTCATCCTACCAGGCCGTCCCATGCAAACATGGGAGTGACCATGCTAATATGAGTAATAAGAGAGCCCTAAGCCTCTCTCCTTGCACACGTGTAAATCGCAATGGACCAACCACCGAACTTTAACGGCCCCAAAAAAAGAGGGAACTGAACAACAGACCAAACAACCAGAAAACCACTCAACAACACAACCGTTACCCCCACACTGGCGTGCCCCTAAGGAAAGACTAAAAGAAAAAGAAGGAACTCGGCAAACACATAAAGCCTCGCCTGTTTACCAAAAACATCGCCTCTTGCAAAATTAATGAATAAGAGGTCCCGCCTGCCCTGTGACTATATGTTTAACGGCCGCGGTATTCTGACCGTGCGAAGGTAGCGCAATCACTTGTCTTTTAAATGAAGACCCGTATGAATGGCATAACGAGGGCTTAACTGTCTCCTTTTTCAGGTCAATGAATTTGATCTTCCCGTGCAGAAGCGGGGATAAAACCATAAGACGAGAAGACCCTATGGAGCTTTAGACACCAAGACAGCTCAAAGTTAAGCACCCCTGAATAAAGGACTAAATGTATTGAAACCTGCCCTAATGTCTTCGGTTGGGGCGACCGCGGGGAAACAAATAACCCCCATGTGGAATAGAGACACCCTCTCCTAAAACAGAGAGCTCCCGCTCTAATGAACAGAACCTTTCTGACCAGTAAGATCCGGCAGAGCCGATCAACGGACCAAGTTACCCTAGGGATAACAGCGCAATCCCCTTTTAGAGCCCATATCGACAAGGGGGTTTACGACCTCGATGTTGGATCAGGACATCCTAATGGAGCAGCCATTATTAAGGGTTCGTTTGTTCAACGATTAAAGTCCTACGTGATCTGAGTTCAGACCGGAGTAATCCAGGTCAGTTTCTATCTATGACATGAACTTTTCTAGTACGAAAGGACCGAAAAGAAGAGGCCCATACTCAAAGTACGCCTCACCCCCACCTAATGAAAAAAACTAAAATAGGCAAAAGGGCATGTCCCTTGATGCCTAAGAAAATGGCATATTGGTGTGGCAGAGCCCGGTGTATGTGAAAGATCTAAACTTTTTCGACAGAGGTTCAAATCCTCTCCCCAATTATGATCCAAACACTCATCACCCACATCATCCACCCCCTAACCTTTATCATTCCTGTCTTATTAGCCGTTGCCTTCCTGACCCTGCTTGAACGTAAAGTACTCGGCTACATGCAACTACGAAAGGGCCCAAACATTGTTGGCCCTTATGGTTTATTACAACCCATTGCCGATGGCCTTAAACTTTTTATTAAAGAACCAGTACGCCCATCCACTTCCTCCCCTATCCTATTCCTTCTAGCCCCCATACTAGCACTCACCCTTGCCCTTACACTATGAGCCCCTATACCTTTGCCCTACCCAGTCGTAGATCTAAATTTAGGCATCTTATTTATTCTAGCCCTCTCCAGCCTAGCAGTCTACTCGATCCTAGGGTCAGGCTGAGCTTCAAATTCAAAATACGCTTTAATTGGAGCCCTCCGAGCCGTAGCCCAAACCATCTCATATGAAGTCAGCCTAGGACTTATCCTTCTGAACACCATCATTTTCACTGGAGGCTTTACACTACAAACCTTTAACATCGCCCAAGAAAGCGTCTGACTAATCCTACCAGCCTGACCCCTAGCTGCAATATGATATATCTCAACCCTAGCAGAAACTAACCGTGCCCCTTTTGACCTAACTGAAGGTGAGTCCGAGCTAGTTTCAGGGTTCAACGTCGAATATGCAGGGGGCCCTTTCGCCCTCTTCTTCCTGGCAGAGTATGGTAATATCCTCCTTATAAATACACTTTCCGCCACACTATTCCTAGGAGCCTCTCACATCCCAGCACTTCCAGAACTCACTGCCCTAAACCTGATAACTAAAGCAGCCCTCCTATCAGTCCTCTTCCTCTGAGTTCGAGCTTCATATCCTCGTTTCCGATATGATCAACTCATACATCTTATTTGAAAAAACTTTCTTCCCCTAACATTAGCCCTAGTAATTTGACATCTAGCCCTCCCCATCGCATTCGCAGGACTACCCCCACACCTTTAATCCGGGAGCTGTGCCTGAAGAAAAGGGCTACTTTGATAGAGTAAATCATGAAGGTTAAAGTCCTTCCAACTCCTTAGAAAGAAGGGACTCGAACCCCTCCCGGAGAGATCAAAACTCTCAGTGCTTCCAATACACCACTTCCTAGTAACGTCAGCTAATTAAGCTCTTGGGCCCATACCTCAAACATGTAGGTTAAAATCCTTCCATTACTGATGAACCCGTACATCTTAGCCACCCTACTATTCGGATTAGGACTAGGTACCACAATTACATTTACAAGTTCACACTGGCTTCTCGCCTGAATAGGACTTGAGATAAACACCCTCGCCATTATCCCTCTTATAGCCCAACACCACCACCCTCGAGCAGTCGAAGCTACCACTAAGTACTTCTTAACCCAAGCTACCGCAGCCGCCATGTTACTTTTTGCAAGTACAACCAATGCATGACTTACCGGACAATGAGACATTTACCAAATATCCCACCCATTCCCCATCACAATAATTATCCTTGCCCTAGCCCTAAAAATTGGCTTAGCCCCAGTACACTCCTGACTCCCAGAAGTCCTCCAAGGCCTCGATTACACTACAGGTCTCCTCCTATCCACTTGACAAAAACTAGCCCCTTTCGCCCTACTATTACAAATTCAGCCAACAAACCCGGACCTTTTAATCCTTCTAGGACTATCGTCCACCCTTGTAGGGGGATGAGGGGGGTTAAACCAAACTCAATTGCGCAAAGTTCTTGCCTACTCCTCAATTGCACACCTTGGCTGAATAATCCTAATCTTGCAATTCTCCCCATCCCTCACCCTACTAGCCCTTATAACATATCTCGTAATAACATCCTCAACGTTCCTCATCTTTAAAATAAACAAATCAACCAACATTAATATGCTCGCCACTTCCTGAGCAAAAACGCCCGCACTCACATCCCTGGCCCCCCTAATCCTCCTATCCCTGGGAGGCCTCCCTCCACTCACCGGCTTCATGCCAAAATGATTAATCCTCCAAGAACTAACAAAACAAGACCTAGCACCCACCGCCATACTAGCCGCACTAACGGCCCTCCTAAGCCTATACTTCTATCTCCGACTCTCATATGCCATAACCCTTACTATGTTCCCTAACAACCTAACCGGCACCACCCCCTGGCGCCTCCCCTCCTCCCAACTTACCCTACCCCTTACCCTCTCAACCATAGCTGCTCTCTCTCTTTTACCACTAACCCCCGCAACAACCGCGCTCCTAACCCTTTAAGAGACTTAGGATAGCATAAGACCAAGGGCCTTCAAAGCCCTAAGCGGGAGTGAAAATCTCCCAGTCCCTGATAAGACCTGCAGGACTTTACCCCACATCTCCTATATGCAAAACAGATACTTTACTTAAGCTAAGGCCTTATCTAGATGGGCAGGCCTCGATCCTACAAACTCTTAGTTAACAGCTAAGCGCCCAAACCAGCGAGCATCCACCTACCTTTCCCCCGCCTGCCGGGGGGCGAAGGCGGGGGAAAGCCCCGGCAGGAGTCTAACCTGCTACTTCAGACTTGCAAGCTGTTATGATAACACCTCGGGACTTGGTATGAAGAGGAATCAAACCTCTGTTCGTGGGGCTACAATCCACTGCTATAACACTCAGCCATCCTACCTGTGGCAATTACACGTTGATTTTTCTCGACCAATCACAAAGACATTGGCACCCTCTATCTAGTATTTGGTGCATGAGCCGGAATAGTAGGCACAGCTTTAAGTCTACTCATCCGAGCAGAACTAAGCCAACCAGGCGCCCTCCTCGGGGACGACCAGATTTACAATGTAATCGTTACAGCACATGCCTTTGTAATGATTTTCTTTATAGTAATACCAATTATGATTGGAGGCTTTGGAAACTGACTTATCCCCCTTATGATTGGTGCTCCAGATATGGCATTCCCTCGAATGAATAATATAAGCTTCTGACTTCTTCCCCCCTCTTTCCTGCTACTTCTTGCCTCTTCTGGTGTAGAAGCCGGAGCAGGTACCGGTTGGACCGTCTACCCCCCGCTCGCCGGTAATTTAGCTCACGCAGGAGCATCCGTGGACCTTACGATCTTCTCCTTGCATCTAGCAGGGATTTCTTCAATTCTCGGAGCTATTAACTTCATCACAACTATCATCAACATGAAACCCCCTGCTATTTCCCAATATCAAACGCCCCTGTTCGTATGAGCAGTGCTAATCACTGCCGTCCTTCTTCTCCTCTCCCTCCCCGTCCTTGCTGCCGGCATTACAATACTACTGACAGACCGAAACCTTAACACCACCTTCTTCGACCCTGCAGGCGGAGGAGACCCTATTCTCTACCAACACCTATTCTGATTCTTTGGTCACCCAGAAGTTTACATCTTAATTCTCCCAGGATTCGGCATGATTTCGCATATCGTTGCCTACTACTCCGGTAAAAAAGAACCTTTCGGTTACATAGGAATAGTATGAGCTATGATAGCAATTGGTCTGCTAGGATTCATCGTCTGAGCCCACCACATATTCACAGTTGGTATAGACGTTGACACACGAGCCTACTTTACATCAGCTACTATGATTATCGCAATCCCCACTGGTGTAAAAGTCTTTAGTTGACTTGCAACACTGCATGGAGAATCTATTAAATGAGAAACTCCCCTTCTCTGAGCCCTTGGCTTTATTTTCCTCTTCACAGTAGGCGGCCTCACCGGCATCGTCTTAGCCAACTCATCTCTAGACATTGTGCTGCACGACACATACTATGTAGTAGCACATTTCCATTACGTCCTCTCCATGGGGGCCGTATTTGCTATCGTCGCAGCCTTTGTGCACTGATTCCCCCTATTCACAGGATACACCCTTCACAGTACCTGAACAAAAATCCACTTTGCAATTATATTTGTAGGAGTAAACCTAACATTCTTCCCTCAACACTTCCTAGGGCTTGCCGGGATACCTCGACGGTACTCGGACTACCCAGATGCTTATACACTATGAAACACAGTCTCCTCTATCGGATCCTTAATCTCCCTCGTAGCAGTAATTATATTCCTATTCATTATTTGAGAAGCATTCGCCGCCAAACGTGAAGTCCTAGCAGTAGAATTAACCATAACAAACGTAGAATGGCTGCATGGCTGCCCACCTCCTTACCATACATTCGAAGAGCCTGCATTCGTTCAAGTTCAGACGAACTAACGAGAAAGGGAGGAGTTGAACCCCCATGTGTTGGTTTCAAGCCAACCACATAACCGCTCTGTCACTTTCTTTATGAGACACTAGTAAATAAGCAATTACACTGCTTTGTCAGGGCAGAGTCGTGGGTTAGATTCCCGCGTGTCTCCTTATTTAATGGCACATCCCTCACAACTAGGCTTTCAAGATGCAGCATCACCCGTTATAGAAGAACTTCTCCACTTTCATGACCACGCTTTAATAATTGTTTTCTTAATTAGCACGCTAGTACTTTACATTATTGTGGCCATAGTCTCCACTAAACTTACTAATAAATACATCCTGGACTCCCAAGAAATTGAAATCATTTGAACTATCCTTCCCGCGATTATCCTTATCCTTATTGCCCTTCCATCACTTCGTATCTTGTACCTCATAGATGAGATTAATGACCCCCATCTAACAATCAAAGCCATGGGCCACCAATGATACTGAAGCTACGAATACACAGACTATGAAGACCTTGGTTTCGATTCTTACATAATCCCAACACAAGACCTGGCCCCTGGCCAATTCCGCCTACTAGAAGCAGACCATCGAATAGTAATCCCAGTAGAATCCCCCATCCGAGTTCTAGTATCTGCTGAAGACGTGCTTCACTCCTGAGCAGTACCAGCCCTTGGTGTCAAAATAGACGCAGTTCCCGGACGCCTAAACCAAACAGCCTTTATCACCTCTCGACCAGGCATTTTCTATGGACAATGCTCTGAAATCTGTGGGGCAAACCACAGTTTCATGCCTATCGTAGTTGAAGCAGTCCCCCTACAACACTTTGAAAGCTGATCTTCCCTAATACTTGAGGACGCCTACACTAGGAAGCTAAATAGGGCCAAGCGTTAGCCTTTTAAGCTAAAGACTGGTGATTCCCAACCACCCCTAGTGGCATGCCTCAACTGGACCCCGCGCCTTGATTTACTATCCTTTTCTTCTCTTGAACAGTCTTTCTAGTCGTAATTCCCCCAAAAGTGATGGCCCATACTTTCCCAAACGAACCTGCCCATCAAACTGCAGAAAAAATTAAAACAAGCCCCTGAAACTGACCATGATATTAAGCTTCTTTGACCAATTTATGAGCCCCGTATTCATAGGCATCCCCTTAATTGCCCTTGCCCTTACTCTCCCTTGAATTTTATTCCCAACCCCCTCTACTCAATGACTCAACAACCGCCTCCTGACACTACAAAACTGATTCATTGGCCGCTTTACACAACAACTTATACTACCACTAAACCCAGGTGGACACAAATGAGCAATATTACTGGCATCCTTAATGTTATTCCTTATTTCACTTAATATGCTCGGACTCCTTCCATATACATTCACCCCTACCACACAGCTCTCTCTTAATATAGGCCTTGCAGTACCCCTTTGACTCGCGACAGTCCTTATCGGAATGCGTAACCAACCAACTATTGCCTTAGGCCACCTTCTCCCGGAAGGTACACCAACCCCCCTGATCCCTGTACTAATTATCATCGAGACAATTAGTCTGTTTATTCGCCCTCTCGCTCTAGGGGTACGATTAACAGCTAACCTCACAGCCGGGCATCTCCTCATTCAACTAATCGCTACCGCTGCCTTCGTCCTTATGCCTTTAATACCAGCCGTTGCAATCCTCACAGGAACACTACTGTTCCTTCTCACCCTTTTAGAAATCGCCGTTGCCATAATCCAAGCCTACGTGTTTGTCCTACTATTAAGCCTCTATCTTCAAGAAAACGTCTAATGGCCCATCAAGCACACGCATATCATATAGTAGACCCCAGCCCCTGACCCCTCACAGGCGCAGTTGCAGCCCTCCTTATGACATCAGGTCTTGCGATCTGATTTCACTTCCACTCCACTACCCTAATAATACTTGGAACAGCCCTACTCCTTCTCACAATATACCAGTGATGACGAGATATCGTACGAGAAGGTACATTCCAAGGACATCATACGCCCCCCGTCCAAAAAGGCCTTCGATACGGCATAATTCTATTTATCACATCAGAAGTTTTCTTCTTCCTAGGGTTTTTCTGAGCCTTTTATCACGCAAGCCTCGCACCTACCCCCGAACTAGGAGGATGTTGACCCCCTACCGGTATCACCACTTTAGACCCATTTGAAGTACCCCTACTCAATACAGCAGTCCTACTTGCCTCTGGGGTCACAGTTACCTGAGCCCACCATAGTATTATAGAAGGCGAACGAAAACAAGCTATCCAATCTCTAACACTCACAATCCTTCTTGGCTTCTACTTCACTTTTCTTCAAGCCATAGAGTATTACGAAGCCCCATTTACAATTGCTGACGGGGTTTACGGTTCTACATTCTTCGTAGCAACTGGCTTCCATGGATTACATGTCATTATTGGCTCTACATTTCTAGCTATCTGCCTACTCCGGCAAATTCAATACCACTTTACATCTGAACACCACTTCGGATTCGAAGCAGCTGCATGATACTGACACTTCGTAGACGTAGTCTGACTATTCTTATACATCTCCATCTACTGATGAGGCTCATAATCTTTCTAGTACTAAAGTTAGTATAAGTGACTTCCAATCACCCGGTCTCGGTTAAAATCCGAGGAAAGATAATGAGCTTAATCACCACCATTATTTTCATCACCCTGGCAATCTCTGTTGTCCTAACAATCGTCTCCTTCTGACTGCCTCAAATAAACCCTGATCACGAAAAACTATCACCCTACGAATGCGGATTTGACCCCTTGGGAACAGCCCGACTCCCCTTCTCACTCCGCTTCTTTCTTGTTGCCATCCTTTTCCTCCTCTTCGACCTAGAAATCGCCCTTCTTCTACCACTCCCTTGGGGCGATCAACTCTCATCTCCACTAACAACGTTTATGTGGGCCTCAACAGTTTTACTTCTCCTCACACTAGGCCTTATCTACGAATGACTTCAAGGCGGACTAGAATGAGCCGAATAAGCAGTTAGTCTAAGAAAAACATTTGACTTCGGCTCAAAAACTTGTGGTTAAAGTCCATAACTGCCTGATGACCCCCGTTCAATTTGCCTTTTCATCAACCTTCCTCCTAGGATTAACAGGCCTCGCATTCCACCGAACCCACCTTCTTTCCGCCCTTCTCTGTCTAGAGGGCATAATACTTTCCCTATTTATTGCCCTATCCCTTTGAACCCTACAACTTGACTCAACTAATTTTTCACCCGCACCTATACTCCTACTTGCATTTTCGGCTTGCGAAGCCAGCGCAGGACTCGCCCTACTAGTAGCCACCGCCCGAACCCACGGCTCTGATCGCCTTCAAAACCTAAACCTCCTACAGTGCTAACAATCCTAATCCCAACCCTTATGCTTATTCCAACTACATGGTTGACCCCCTCAAAATGGCTGTGGCCCACAACCCTCTTCCACAGCCTGATTGTAGCCCTAGTAAGCCTTACCTGACTAAAACAAATGTCAGAGACAGGCTGATCTTGCCTTAACCCTTATATAGCCACGGACCCCCTTTCGACACCACTCTTAGTCCTCACTTGCTGGTTACTCCCCTTGATGATTCTTGCAAGCCAAAACCATATAGCCCCTGAACCACTCAGCCGACAACGAATATTCATTACACTCCTAACATCCTTGCAACTCTTCCTAATTATAGCTTTCAGCGCCACCGAAATCATCATGTTTTACATCATATTTGAGGCCACCTTAATTCCAACCCTTATTCTTATCACCCGGTGAGGTAATCAAACAGAACGCCTTAATGCCGGAACCTACTTTCTCTTTTATACCTTGGCCGGCTCACTACCCCTCCTTATTGCCTTATTAGTTCTTCAAAACAATACAGGGACCCTTTCCTTACTTACCCTTCAATACTCCTACCCTTTCCTACCTAATACTTATGCAGATAAACTATGATGAGCCGCCTGCCTACTCGCTTTCCTAGTAAAAATACCCCTCTATGGCACCCACCTCTGACTACCTAAAGCTCACGTAGAAGCCCCTGTAGCAGGCTCCATAATCCTTGCCGCAGTCCTCCTAAAACTTGGAGGTTACGGTATAATACGAATAATAACGATGCTAGAGCCACTCACAAAAGAATTAAGTTACCCCTTTATTATCTTCGCCCTCTGAGGGGTTATTATAACAAGCTCAATTTGCCTACGTCAAACAGACCTAAAATCTATAATTGCCTATTCATCAGTAAGTCATATAGGACTCGTCATTGGGGGTATTCTCACTCAAACCCCCTGAGGCTTCACAGGGGCACTAATCCTTATAATTGCACACGGTTTAACATCTTCCGCCCTATTCTGCCTAGCAAACACTAACTATGAACGAACACATAGCCGAACTATAGTACTAGCCCGAGGACTACAAATTGCCCTCCCGCTAACGGCAACCTGATGATTCATTGCCAGCCTTGCCAACCTTGCCCTACCCCCTCTTCCTAACCTTATAGGGGAGCTAATGATCATTACCGCATTATTCAACTGATCATGATGAACTCTTATATTAACAGGAACTGGCACTCTTATTACCGCAGCCTACTCCCTCTACATGTTCCTCATGACCCAACGAGGCCCACTCCCAACACACCTTATAGCACTAGACCCCACACATTCCCGAGAACATCTCCTTATGGTCCTCCACCTTGCACCCTTAGCCCTCCTAATCCTCAAACCCGAACTAATTTGAGGCTGAACCGCCTGTAGATATGGTTTAACGAAAACATTAGATTGTGATTCTAGAAATAGGGGTTAGATTCCCTTTGTCCACCGAGGAAGGCCCGACGGCACCGAAAACTGCTAATTTTCGCCACTCTGGTTAAACTCCAGGGCTCCCTCGTAATGCTCCTACAGGATAACAGCTTATCCCTTGGTCTTAGGAACCAAAAACTCTTGGTGCAAATCCAAGTAGCAGCTATGCACTCTACATCACTTATAATGACCTCGAGCTTAATCATTATATTTATACTTCTCATATACCCCGTGCTTACAACTCTTACACCCCGCCCTCAGGAGTCCGACTGAGCCCTGGTCCAAGTCAAAACAGCAGTAAAACTGGCCTTCTTTATTAGCCTTCTACCACTATTTCTTTTCCTAAACGAGGGCACGGAAACAATTATTACTAATTGAAACTGAATAAACACCTTAACCTTCGATGTAAATATCAGCTTTAAATTTGACCACTACTCCATTATCTTCACGCCTATTGCCCTTTATGTAACATGATCCATTCTAGAATTTGCAGCATGGTATATACATGCAGACCCCTGCATGGGTCGATTTTTTAAGTACCTTCTTATCTTCCTCATCGCTATAATTATCCTAGTTACTGCAAACAATATATTTCAGCTTTTCATCGGATGAGAAGGCGTAGGCATTATGTCTTTCCTGTTAATCGGCTGGTGATACGGACGAACAGACGCAAACACAGCTGCCCTTCAGGCAGTAGTTTATAACCGAGTCGGAGATATCGGGCTGATTTTTGCCATAGCTTGAATAGCAACAAGTCTTAACTCCTGAGAAATACAACAAATACTTGCAGCCTCTAAAGACTTTGACCTCACCTTCCCCCTCCTAGGACTAATCATTGCTGCCACCGGCAAATCAGCTCAGTTCGGACTGCACCCATGACTGCCGTCAGCCATAGAAGGCCCTACACCGGTCTCTGCCCTACTGCATTCCAGTACAATAGTAGTTGCAGGCATTTTCCTCTTAATTCGCATAAGCCCCCTCATAGAAAATAATCCAATTGCCCTAACCACCTGCCTATGTCTTGGTGCTCTAACAACCCTATTTACTGCCACCTGCGCTCTTACTCAAAACGATATCAAAAAAATCGTTGCATTCTCAACCTCAAGTCAACTAGGCCTGATAATAGTCACTATTGGACTCAATCAACCCCAACTTGCATTCCTCCACATCTGCACCCATGCCTTCTTCAAAGCAATACTTTTCCTCTGCTCTGGCTCGATTATCCACAGCCTCAACGATGAGCAAGACATTCGAAAAATAGGAGGGATACACCACCTTACCCCTTTTACATCCTCCTGCTTGACTATTGGCAGCTTAGCTCTCACGGGCACCCCTTTCCTAGCAGGTTTCTTCTCCAAAGATGCTATCATTGAAGCACTTAACACATCCCATATTAACGCCTGAGCCCTTACCTTAACACTACTGGCCACCTCTTTCACCGCCATCTACAGCCTTCGAGTTATTTTCTTTGTCTCAATAGGTCACCCCCGATTCAATACACTATCCCCTATCAATGAAAACAACCCAATAGTCATTAATCCTATTAAACGACTGGCCTGAGGCAGTATTGTAGCCGGTCTCCTGATCACTTCTAGTATCACCCCACTAAAAACACCAGTAATATCCATACCCCCTATGCTCAAACTTGCAGCCCTTATCGTTACAATCTCCGGCCTCCTCGTAGCTCTTGAACTAGCATCCCTAACAAGTAAACAATATAAACCTGTGCCTAAACTAACAACACACCACTTCTCAAATATGCTAGGCTTCTTCCCAACAATCATCCACCGCTTTACCCCAAAACTGAACCTAATACTAGGCCAAACAATCGCCAGTCAGATAATTGACCAAACCTGGTTGGAAAAAACAGGCCCTAAAGCAGTAACATCCTCCAATCTCCCCTTAATTACAACAACAAGCAATGCCCAGCAAGGCATGATCAAAACCTACCTTACCTTATTTCTCATTACACTAGCCCTCTCAGCCTTAATATTTGCCCTTTAAACCGCCCGAACCGTACCCCGACCTATTCCTCGCGTTAGCTCCAAAACTACAAATAGGGTTAAAAGGAGCACCCATGCACTAATAACCAACATTCCTCCCCCAAACGAGTATATTAATGCCACTCCCTCCGCATCCCCTCGTAGAATAAAAAATTCACCAAGCTCGTCCACCGGGACTCAAGAAAACTCATGCCAACCACTTCAAAACAAGCCAGAGACCATGATAACAATTACGATATAAATTACCATATACACCACAACAGACCGGCTACCTCAGCTTTCCGGGTAGGGCTCAGCTGCAAGAGCAGCTGAGTAAGCAAACACAACCAGCATTCCCCCTAGGTAAATTAAGAATAGTACCAAAGACAAAAAAGGCCCCCCATGACCTATCAACACCCCGCACCCTATACCCGCCACGACTACTAATCCCAATGCAGCAAAATAGGGAGAGGGGTTAGAAGCAACCGCTACTAGCCCTAGAATAAACCCAAATAAAAACAGAAACATAACAAAAGTCATAATTTCCACCAGGATTTTAACCAGGACTAATGACTTGAAAAACCACCGTTCTTATTTAACTACAGAAACCTTAATGGCAAGCCTCCGAAAGACTCACCCCCTTTTAAAAATTATAAACCATGCCCTAGTTGATCTCCCTACCCCTTCCAACATCTCAGCTTGATGAAATTTCGGCTCCCTCCTTGGTCTCTGCTTAATTACCCAAATCCTCACAGGACTATTTCTAGCCATACACTATACCTCGGATATCGCGACAGCTTTCTCATCCGTGGCCCATATCTGCCGAGACGTAAACTATGGCTGACTTATCCGAAGCATCCATGCAAACGGTGCCTCCTTTTTCTTCATCTGCATTTATATGCATGTTGCCCGAGGGCTTTATTATGGCTCATACCTGTTTAAGGAGACCTGAAACGTTGGCGTGGTCCTTCTCCTCCTGGTAATAATAACAGCCTTCGTAGGCTACGTCCTCCCCTGGGGACAGATATCCTTCTGAGGTGCTACCGTCATCACCAACCTACTATCCGCCGTCCCTTACGTAGGAAATACACTCGTCCAATGAATTTGAGGCGGGTTCTCAGTAGATAACGCCACCCTCACACGCTTCTTTGCCTTCCACTTCCTCTTCCCCTTTATCATTGCAGCCACAGCTGTCATTCACCTTCTCTTCCTTCACGAAACAGGATCCACGAATCCCCTAGGGTTAAACTCGGACACCGACAAAATCTCATTTCATCCGTACTTCTCCTACAAAGATCTCCTAGGGTTTACAGCACTTCTAACCGCACTAACTTCCTTAGCACTATTTGCCCCAAACCTTCTAGGCGACCCAGACAACTTCACACCCGCCAACCCCTTAGTCACTCCTCCTCATATTAAACCCGAGTGATACTTCCTATTTGCATATGCCATCCTACGCTCAATCCCAAACAAACTTGGTGGGGTCCTAGCCCTGCTCTCTTCCATTCTCGTTCTTACAGTCGTACCTATCCTCCACACATCTAAACAACGAAGCCTTACATTCCGACCCTTTACACAATTTCTATTCTGAGCACTAATTGCAGATATCATTATCCTAACCTGGATTGGAGGAATACCCGTAGAGCACCCATTTATTATCATTGGACAAGTTGCATCCCTTCTATACTTCCTGCTCTTTCTAATTTTTACCCCCGCTACAGGCTGATTGGAAAACAAAATCCTGGAATGATATTGCACTAGTAGCTCAGGGCCAGAGCACCGGTCTTGTAAGCCGGACGCCGGAGGTTGAACTCCTCCCTTCTGCTCAAAGAAAAGGGATTTTAACCCTTACCCTCAACTCCCAAAGCTAAGATTCTTACGTTAAACTATTCTTTGTAATATTACAAAAATACATGTATGTATTTACACCATAAGCCACAAAAAATACATGTATGTATTTACACCATAAACCTATATTAACCATTAAACAGTGCTATCAAGGACATATATGTAATATCATCATACATAGATATTAACCATTCATATATCACCATAATACTAAGGTACACATAAACCATCTAGAAAGAAGTATAACAACTAGTCAAGTCGAGGATAAACAGTGAAGAATTCATCGGTCAAGATATACCATTACCCAACATCCCGTCAATACTCAGAATCTTAATGTAGTAAGAGCCTACCATCAGTTGGTTTAGTGAATGCTAGCGCTTATTGAAGGTGAGGGACAAATGGTCTTGGGGGTTTCACACAGTGAACTATTCCTGGCATCTACTGTTACTTCAGGAACAAATGATTGATATACTCCTCCCACTTTCATCGACGCTGACATAAGTTAATGGTGGCATACATCTTAATCCATGACCCAGCCCCTTCTCTCTTTCCAGCGTGTAGGGGGTTCCTCTTTTTTTTTTTCCTTTCAGCTGGCATCTCACAGTGCATACAAATAGAAACTAACAAGGTTGAACATTTTCTTGGTCGCGGCGAATAATGTCCATGATTAAAAGATATTAACAGATGAATTGCATAACTGATATCAAGAGCATAAGTTGTGGTTATTTCCCCTAAAATCTCTAAGATACCCCCTGGGGTTTGTGCGTAAAACCCCCCTACCCCCCTAAACTCCTAGGATTACTAACACTCCTGAAAACCCCCGTAAACAGGAAAACCTCTAGCAGTATTTCCCCCGATTTTAAATACACTTCTATACATTATTGCAATAACACATAAATC